ATTGTTTACGAAGAAACAACAAGAAAAATTCATATTCTGATACATAAGAGTTATATAGGAATTGAAATAGTCTTTTATTTTCTTTTTTCAAAAGAAAAATAGATTTCATTGAAGTAATAAGACTATTCCAATTCGAATAATAGTTAAGAAAGAATCGCAATAAATGCAAAGATGGAACATCTTGAATCCGGTATTCAAGGAATTGAACCAGGATTTCTAAATGGATAGGATAGGGTATTTCTATATGTGATAGATAATGTAAATGCAAAAATTTGTCTTCTAAAAAGGGAAATATTGAATGAATAGATTGTAAATTTTGAAACTTTGGTATTTCTTTTTCTTCCGGACAAGACAGTTGTCCTAGCGAAAGTGGGATTTCCACAACGATAGCAAACCCCTCAGATAGAATCTGAGAATAAAACTCAGAATAAAAATAATTGCTGTGATTCAACAATCGATCTTGGTTAGGCTGATTAACCGAATTAATCCAAAAATTCTGCTGATACATTCGAATAATTAAACGTTTCACAAGTAGTGAACTAAATTTCTTGTTATTATTACAACCAATAATTTCCACAGATTCGGCACCATTTAATCCATAATCATAGGCAAATGCATAAATATATTCCTGAAAGAGAAGTGGGTAGACGAAGTATTGTTGACAAGATTTCTGTTTTTCTGAATACCCTTCGAATTTTTCCATTTGTATTTCTACTTGAATCAGAGAAAAAAAGCATTTCTCGGTTTATCAAATGATGATACATAGTGCAATATGGTCAGAACAAGGTGTTGCATAATACAAACCCTGGAAAGAAAGGGAGTCTAATCCATAGATCTTTTTCCGCTCCTTTTCTATCCAATTAGTTTATGTTTGTTCTAATTACAAAACAAACAAGAACTAATCTTTTATTTTTGCAGGCCAATCGCTCTTTTGACTTTGGAATAAAGTCTCTTTATCAATATACTGTTTCTTTTACACATTCAATTCATAACATCTCTTTTCAATCCATAATTAAGAATAATTAGGATTTCTAAAAAAAAAGTAAAGGGTCCACTTATAGGAAAACCTAACCTTTCCCCGCATCAGGCACTAATGTATTTTTAACGTCTAATTAGATCGGGGAATCCTTCCAAGTAAGAAGTTAAGCTCGTTGCTTTTTATTTTACCAGAATTAGAGCTAGGCTCTATCCATTTATTCACTAGACCCAGAAAATCCGAATTTTTTTATAAAAAAAAAGAAATTGATTTTATTACGACATGCTATTTTTTCCATTCATTACCTTTGAGGATCAGTCGTGGTCTTCTAGACTCTACCAAGAGTCTGGACGAATTTGTTGCTTCATCCAAATGTGTAAAAGATCGTAGTCGCACTTAAAAGCCGAGTACTCTACCATTGAGTTAGCAACCCAGATAAAATAAGGATCTCTTAGACACGATCGAAATCCTAAAATCGATGGAATTACACCAGACGCTCCTGTCAAAACATTGAATTAGCAAGACATCAAAAGAAAGATTTTATCACTCATTAAAAACACTCAAATAAAAAATTCCGAGAGTACATGCAAGGGAGGCAACCCCATCATTTGAACGAAGTGTAGACAGAAATACCTAATATGGAGTGACGATAAAGAGACCCAGCTATCTACAAATTCTATTTGTTCAATAGACCTTTGTCAATGGAAATACAATGCAATTAGATACAAAAAGGAAATAAAATAAAGACTTTTGTTGGATTGGCACAACATAAATGCAGCAAAAAAAATAGGACTAAGAAGGAGGCAAATTGTGTCTAAACAAGTGTACTAGCGACCCTCTCCCACTTTTTTTTATTCATTTAGTTCTTCAATTAACTAAAATTTCTTTCTTTATCTTTAAAGAATTCCGCCTTCCTTAAAATATCATAAACAGTTCTTGTAGGTCGAGCACCCTTTTCAAGGAAATAGAGAATAGCTGGAACATTTAAATAAGTTTGATTCTTTATTGGATCATAAAAACCCACTTTTTGAAGATCTCTTCCTTCTCTTCGAGATCGAACATCAATTGCAACGATTCGATAGATAGCTTATTGGGATAGATGTAGATAAACAACCCCTCCCCTAGAAACGTATAGGAGGTTTTCTCCTCATACGGCTCGAGAAAATGATTCTAATTTTTGTGTATAATACAAGTAGATAGAAATTAGATTATGACTTGCATTAATTTCCTTAAAGAAAAAACAAATTTCATTTATACTCATGACTCAAGTTGGCTAATTTTGACTGACAGACTTCAAAAGAAAACCTTTCGAAATTTTTTGAGTCGTCTCTAAACTCTTTTCTTTATATCATCTCGAACAAATTTACTTTTATTCCTTATTCTGATCTAATTCTATTGTTGAGACGGTTGAAAATCGTGTTTACTTGTTCCGGAATCCTTTATCTTTGATTTGTGAAATCCTTGGGTTTAGACATTACTTCGGGAATTCCTATTCTTTTTTCTTTCAAAAGAGTAGCAACATACCCTTTCTTTTTTCTTATTTCCTTCGATAAAGCATTTCACTCTTCTATAGAAATCAAATATGAACAATTGATTCAGGTAGACTTTTAATGGAAAAAGTTTTTCCAATCTTCCAAAATTGAACTTTTTTCTTATTTTAACCTTTTGATTTCTATATTAAAGATAGACTGACAAAGTTGGCCTAATTTATTAGTTTTCACTAACCCTAGATTCTTTCCCTTGATAAAAAAGAAATTCTGTCCTCTCGAGCTCCATCGTGTACTATTTACTTACAAACATTACTTACAAACAACCCAGCGCAAATTCGGTTCGGGACGAATAGAACAGACTATGTCGAGCCAAGAGCATTTTCATTACTATGGAAAATGATGGATAGCAAAATCCACAATCGATCATGTCCTTCAAGTCGCACGTTGCTTTCTACCACATCGTTTTAAACGAAGTTTTACCATAACATTCCTCTAATTTCATTGCAAAATGGTATCGAGAATTGATCCAATATGAAAGGAATCATGAATAGTCATTGCTTTTGTATACTAATTCAAACTTGCTATCTATGGAGAAATATGGATAAAAGAAATAAGTATTTATCGGGAAACACTCTGCAAAGATCCAATTTTATTAAACTAATATTCTATCATATGAATGAAACATAGTTCGAAAAAGAGGAATAAAAAAGTTTGCTTAAGACTTATTTATTATTAAATTTCCATTCTCAACAGAGAACTCAAGATGATTAATCCTGAAATGAGAAGGATCGACTCTTCTCCAACAAATAAACTATCAACCTCCAGTTTAATTAATTTATTTAATTAATATATTTTTCTGTAACAAAAAAAATTAACTATTAACCAAATAAGCTATGCTAATGAAAAGATTGGTAGTTTTGGGGTAGTTATTAAATTATCATACTTCTTCGACTCGAATAACAAAAGAAATCGACTTTTTTTTGTGTCGTGCAGGGCATAATACGATTCTATCTTTCGCTTCATCAGAAAAAATCTGGGACGGAAGGATTCGAACCTCCGAGTAACGGGACCAAAACCCGCTGCCTTACCACTTGGCCACGCCCCATTTCGTTTTAGCCGACACTAAAAAACACTATTATTTTTATATATTATTCGTCAATCCCACTTCAATTACCTAAAAAATAAGGGATATTTTCTTGCTAGGATTCTAGACATGCGGATAATATAGAATCCAAAAAATGCATTGATCATTACATGGAATTCTATTAAGATATTATATGAAAGTCGAATTTCTTCCATTCTCATTTGAGAATGCGAATACAAGGAGGTATTTTGTGTTTGGGAAAGTCCGAAGAAAAAAGGATTTTGAATCCACCTTTTCTTTTGCTTTTTTTCCCTTAGAAAAATAACTCAATCAAAATCCAATTATCTACTCTACAAGAACGAAATGCTTGTTATGCCTAATATACTTAGTTTAACCTGTATCTGTTTTAATTCTGTTCTTTGTCCCACTAGCTTTTTCTTCGCCAAATTACCCGAAGCTTATGCCATTTTCAACCCAATCGTGGATGTTATGCCTGTCATACCTGTACTCTTTTTTCTATTAGCGTTTGTTTGGCAAGCCGCTGTAAGTTTTCGATGAAATCTTTACTATTCTGTCTGCCAAATGGAATGATGTATTCATTCCAAAAAAATGAAAAAATGGATAAGAGCCGAGAAGTCTTATATTATGAACCTTCGATTCTCAAATTCTAATTCTTCTACATTGAATGTATAGCTGCAGCAATAAATTTGGATCAGCTTTTCTACCCCCTGCGGCTACGTTGAGCAGGTACCTTTAGGTACCCACACAATACCTAAACAAATTTTTGATATTGATAAGAATGCTTATTAGAAAGCAATTCTTACAATTTTTTTAAGAATTGATTTTTGCATTTTTAGGTGTCAAAATAAACAAAACCCATCCTAGTGGATCCGTGTGGTAAGGAAAAATGGGTAATCTATTCCTTAACAAAAAAAATCTTGGAGATTATGTAATGCTTACTCTCAAACTTTTTGTTTATACAGTAGTGATATTCTTTGTTTCCCTCTTTATCTTTGGATTCTTGTCTAATGACCCAGGACGTAATCCTGGGCGTGAGGAGTAAAAATCCCAAATTTTTGGGAATTTTTTCTTACAAATTGGATTTATTTCGTACATTTATCTATGAGAAAATCCGGGGGTCAGAATTCCTTACAATTCGAAAGTCCCAAATGATCCGAGGGGGCGGAAAGAGAGGGATTCGAACCCTCGGTACAAAAAAATTGTACAACGGATTAGCAATCCGCCGCTTTAGTCCACTCAGCCATCTCTCCTCGTTCCAAATCGAAAGGTTTTCGTGATATGACAGAGGCAAGAAATAACGATTGCAAAAAATCCTTCCTTATTTCTTTCATTTCAAAAGTGCATAAAAATTATATTGCCAATTCCATTTTAATTATATTCTTTTTTCTTAATGTTAATAAAAAAAAGAAGAATTTTCTTCTTTTTTTTC